GTTATTACCCATAATACAAAAATGCAAAAGTTATTCAGTCAACATAATATAATTATTCCTAAAAAGGAAACAAAGAACAAATCTTTTGCTCCGATGTTCCAAACTATTCTATCCCTTTGTTTATGATGTTGTTTTTGAAGAAAGGAATCCGTTGTTGATATATCCATCTGCACGTTCCATTCTTATGGATACAAAACAACAAGAAAAAAGGAATCCATCTATCTATTTTCTAGATGATCACATATCATGGAGATTTATACAGATGAGACATCCTGAGCAAAGCATTTCTATACTAATGAATGGAATCCTACACTATAAAATTTCAACTGTGATGAGATAATAAATAAGGATTTGAATATGCGTAAAAAAATTTCGGAATATCCAAATAAAATTATTTTTTTTTGATCTTTTTTTAAGTTAATTGAACAATTATTGAACAATTGAAGAAGTTTTATTTGCTAAACGAATTAATAACACTCACCCTTTTTGTTTGTTCACTACTGGATCTAAACAAAGAAGTTCGAATAGCCCCATAAAATAGGAATAAGAATTTTTGACGAACAGAAGCAAGAATACTTATTATTGAATTTTGACACAAGAAAAGGGGTTATTTTTCTTGTGTCAAATAAAAGATTAGAAAGACTAGTAATCTCTCCCGGAAACAGTTGAGTTGCATTTGTTCCTTTCATTTATCCTTTGCGTTGTGTTGTATTCTTCTCCTTTGTATACCGATTATCCATTACTGGGAATGCATACAAATAATATTAATTCTCGGCATCTTGCAAAAACAGTATAAAAAAAAGCAAACAAAAGACTTTATATATATATCTTATATCAATCAACAAATATCAATCAACAAATATCAATCAATAAAAAAGAAAAACTCAATTTAATCCTTTTTATCAACTTGATGTTACAGAATTCCTGGATCTAGAAATTCATTTCGTACAATTGAACCTTTTCAAACTGTTTCTTTTTAAGAACCAAAAAGATTTGTGCCAGAATAACAGATGCCAAAAAGAACAAAAGACCTTGGATACGTAATGGGTCTTGAAGCACTATTTCAGCATCTCCCTGACCAAATCCCCCCACATTGGGATTACTTGTTAATGGTTGATCAAGCTTGATGGATTCACCCTCTGAAACAAGAAGTTCTGGCCCCGGAGGTATAATATCAATCACTTGATGTCCATCCGATGCATCGGTTATGGTTATTTCATATCCACCTTTTTCTTTACGTACTATTTTACTTACTATACCCGCGGATGTAGCGTTATAGACTGTATTGTTACTCTTGCTCCCATCGGGATAAATCTGACCCCTTCCCCGGTTCCCGCCTACATATATGGGATATTTTAAGAAATGAACGTCTTTCTTCGTAGTAGGATCGGGAGAAAGTATAGGGAAGACAATTTCACTATATTTCTGACCGGGAACAGGACCTATAACAATAATATTTTTTTTAGTGGGCCTATAACTCTGAAAAGACAAATTGCCCATCTTTCCTTTCATCTCAGGGGAAATACGATCAGGAGGGGCTAATTCGAATCCCTCCGGTAAAATAAGAACAGCTCCCACATTTAAGCCCCCTTTTTTACCATTAGCAAGAACCTGTTTCAGTTGCGTATCATAAGGTATTTTAACAACTGCTTCAAATACAGTATCGGGAAGTACGGCTTGTGGAACTTCGATATCCACCGGCTTACTAGCTAAATGACAATTTGCGCATACAATCCGCCCTGTTGCTTCGCGCGGATTTTCATAACCCTGCTGCGCAAAAATGGGATATGCCTTTGCAATGGATGTATGAGTTATTATATATATCAGAATCGATACAGAAATAGATCGAGTTATCTGTTCCCTTACCACAAAAAAAGTATTTCTATTTTGCATGGTCCAATCATTGATCCCGGAATTTCTACAATAAATTAGGTAGGTAGCTAGTATAGTTCCCTATCCACGAGTCTGCCATTGTAATGGAATAATTGTACTGGAATATAGGAGAATACTTTGATTTGAACAGGTAGAAGTATAAAGATAAGTAAGATTGAAATGTTTTATTTATTTATGCACAAAGAAAAGAATTTTTAGGTTGATTGATATCAGAATATCAAATGCGTTCTTTATTCATTCATTGAATGATAAATGACCACAAGTGAAGGAGATACACGATTTAGATAACGGAAAATCCAATATTTCACAATTGTATCTAGAATGACTGGAAAAGTAGAAACAAGACCAGATATAATTTTCTCATTATGAGCCAATCCAAAATCGTTGTAGAACGAACCAATCATTAGTTCCCAACCATGGGGCGAGTGGAATCCAATCCATAAATCAGTGACTAAAAGAATTGAAAAAGCTTTTATTGTGTCACTTAGGTTATAAAGAAATTCCTGAACCCAAGAATTAAGACTGGCAAGTTCTTCATTACGCATAATAAAATAACCGCTTAGAATAGTGAAACAGATTATATTTGTCGAGAAATGCAAAATGATATGTAGATGATATTCATTGTGTGTTTTGACCAATTGCATAGTTTCTTTATGGATGTCTATACGAAGCTTTTGTATATGTGTCCCCGGGTACTCCTTTATTATCTCGTCCAATAGTAATAGTTCTTCTAATTCTATGAATCTTTCTAGAACGTTCTTTTCTTGAATATCATTCAAAAATGTTTCGGATTGCCTGATATTCCACCAATTAGTAATCCAAGGTTCCAGACATTTATTAAATGATAGAGAGACCCACCAGGGCAAAAATACTATAGATGCAAGATAAGGAAGAGAAGTTAATGCTTTATTTTTTTTCACTTTTCGTCTGTGAATTGTTAATGAACTTGCTTTATTCGTCGATTTTATTTGATTTTTGAAGCATGAGTTATATAACAAGGTATGGAACCTATGTATCTATTCCTGATTTTTGTGTAATTATTTAGTCCTTAAATCTAGAAAAAAGATGGAAATGGAAAAAATAAGGATTTGCTTCGGATGAAAAAATAATAAATTAAATAATAAACAAATATTGTTCCCAAATATCCCAATTGGACAAATTCGAACGAACCAATTGCATACCGATTTGTTCTTTTTGCTGAATGCTCAAAAAAGCCACTTTAAGTGCTGAATATTATTCGGATTTCGAAACAAAAGAACTTATTGGGTGCCTAATATTATTTCAAAATGTTTCACTGTATAACCATATCCTACCACAATAGATAGGGGAATTTCGAAAGAAAAAGAATATTGATGATTAAATCCGAAACAGGGTAAAAAATGGGAGAGAAATTGGATGGTTATGAGAGATTCAATCCTTTTTTTAGCAAGTATCAAAAGTATAAAAAGAAAGATCCATTGACAAAAGAAAGAAAATTTACCCGGTATGACTCTATTTAACGTATCAATTCCAAATCTTGGGACTAAAAAGAGGAATTCCATATTCCAAGATGTTCGGATATCTGTAATGAATCCATACTTATTAGACTTGTTACTATTACTTACCAACCGATAAAAATAATTGAGTTGGTCTCTATATGCATAAAAACACACACACGCACGCACTTTTGACACACGAAAAATTGTGTATCGTGTTATTCTAGTTATAGTTATTATAATTCTAGTTATAGTAGTTTTGTTCTATATATGTATATGTCCTCCTGCTTTTTTTGTTTATTCTATAGTATAGGGCATCGTGCCAAGAGAACGGAGAAATGGAATATAAAATATCTTGTTCGAAGGAGCATTCTAAAGAAACTTCGGTTGCATTAAAAACAAAAAAGAGTGTTACTGAGCCCTTTCCTTCATGCTGAAAAAGCATTCTTCAGTTCAAAATATTTCGATCGGTACACGCAAGAAATAGCCCAACTCCGCAGCTTTTTGTTCAATTTGTCGTGGAGTTAAATTATCATCAGTACGAGTTAAGGGAATGGCTCCCTGGCCCCGGATTTCCATATAAAGGACACGACGAGGATAAAGACCCTCTTTAATCTCGATTCTGATTGACTGGATATCCCTAATAAAGAAGCGAAGGAAGATACGACGGTTTTTTCCAGGAAATCCCCAACGAAAAATACATACTATTCCCTCTTTTCTATCGAAAAGATCATAACCACTACCGATATTCAACGACATTGTGCACCACAAATAGGAACTAATGAACAGACCCGCGATCCCATAGAAAGACATCACGATCCCTTGTGGAAAAAAAACTATTTGTTGATAGGGGAATAGTGATATCAGATTTCTACCAAGATAACTGGAAGTTCCAACCACTAAAAATCCTAGCGAACCTAAAAAAAGGATACAGGCCCAGCAAAAATTACTTGTTTTTCTAGATCCCCTTATAAGTTCTATCCATATATGTTCTGATCGCCAGTTCATATTCTACTATACTAGATCCTGTTGTATTTGATTGGAATTCAGAGAATAATTCAAATGAATTTTATTTTTATTTTCTTGCCCCCGAAGTAACTCTTGTCAACTAGCACTACTTTGTTGTGAACCATTAGAAATAATTGGTTAGATACATTTCCATTCTATTTTGCATATGGATTCATACCCTTCCCCTTTTTACCAATTGTATTGTATTCCTATATACATAATTTATTCAAATATCAGGTATCTGTATGCATAACAGCTTTTTTTGTTCCGAGAGAGCCACGCACGTATCGTACCATAGTCCACTAAATGGAGACCCATATTCTGATCTAGTGTTGAAATAAATTGATGAGATTTTGCCCCATCGCATCTAGACAATTTTATTTTTTTGGACATTAAGAAATAAAGAAGCCATTGCAATTGCCGGAAAGACTAGGCCCACTAAAGGCACAAAAATAGAAGGTAAGTTAAGATCTGTCATAGAATAGGTGCCTCGATTTAATATTTGTACCTCTTTCTTATAAGGAAAGAGATCTTATGATAAGTATATCTATTATTTATAATATTAATATTATAAATAATATTAAGTAGTTAATAAGTGCAAGGAATATAGAACTAAATTAAATGTGCCTATTACTACATGAATATGAATGATAATTCACTTTAATAAATTTTTGATTCAAAGGAAAAAACCGTGGAGCTGAAATAACTCACTCAGAACACCTTTTAAAAGATTGCGTGGTACGATTGAATCGAATAAGCCTTTATGGAATAAATACTCAGCTGCTTGTGAACCATCGGGTACTGTTTTATTCAATGTTTGTTCAATTACTCTTTTACCCGCAAATGCAATGTAGGCATTAGGCTCAGCAATAATGACATCCCCCAACATACCAAAACTAGCTGTAACTCCACCGGTTGTAGGAAATGTAAGGATTGATACGTAGAATAACTTTTTATTTAATTGATAATTATATGAAGCAGAAGATATTTTAGCCATTTGCATCAAGCTCAAACTTCCTTCTTGCATGCGCGCTCCCCCAGAAGCACACACAATAATAACTGGTAGAGATCGATTAGTAGCATACTCGATCAAACGGGTTATTTTCTCGCCTACTACGGATCCCATACTACCCCCCATGAACTGAAAATCCATAACCCCAATTGCTGTGGTAATACCATTTAGTTGACCTATGCCTGTTTGAACAGCTTCCGTTAAACCGGTCTTTCTTTGATAAGAATCGATACGATCTCTATATGGTTCCTCTTCTGAATGAAATTCAATGGGATCCATAGATACCAAATCTTCATTCATGGGATCCCAAGTACCCGGATCAATCAAAAGTTCAATTCTATCTGAACTACTCATTTTCAAATGATATCCGCACTGTTTACAAATATTCATTTTTGACCTAAAAAATTTTTTATAATTTAATCCACCATAACAATTTTCGCATTGAATCCATAAATGTCTGTATTTTTTCTTTATATCAAGATCAAGATCATTAGATCTTCCTCTTATATAAAAATCACTGCTATTAATTCTCAAACTAGAACTTCCACTTTCACTACAAATGAAATTATAAATATAACTTTCACTGTAATTGTCAGTACCTCTTGAAATGTAACTATCAATACCAATTTCAAAACGAAGATAACTATCAATGCAACTATTAATATGATTATTCCAACTAGATTGACTGTCATGCATGTAATGATAATAGTAACGATTCTTACTCTTAGACCCACTATTCAGATAACTAGAATTCAGATAGTTAGAAAAAAAACTAGAATTTTCAATCTCAAAAATACTATTTTCAATATCAAAATATACGGAATAACTATCGCCATTATTATCTCTAACTAAAAAAGTGCCATCGGAGATCAAACTCCAAATGTCCTTAATATCAAATAAATGATCAACATTACTGCAATTGCAACTCGCACTATCACTCCAATCGGGAATCCTTTTATCTCTATCATTTATAATGGGATCCTCATTTTCACTAGTATGCCCAACGGGACCAAAACTATACATACATTGATTTATTTAACTCACATCCGTGTTCTAACTCTTTGTTAGAGGACATCGGATTGAACCGCCATTTTTCCATACATAGTTTCTTCTTGTCCTTTATTTGAAATTTGAAAAAAAAAAAATAGATAAATAGTCATTCGATGAATATTTACTATTTAAATATATAGAAAAATTTATTAATAACGAATGAATAATGAAAGAAATGATTATCTTTATACCCAAAGTAGCTCAAGTTTAACTCGCGAAAGAAGGCACAAACGTTGATACATTTAGGACCCATTCATTCTTTCTGACTGAAACAATCAATTAGGTTTATTCTTATTCCAAATAGCAATCACTCTTTCAAAAATAAAAAAAAAATACAGGGATACCGGATCCATGTGATTTAATTTACGGTTAGATTGGGTTGGAGTTAAGCTTTAATTTTTAACCAGGATCTTGTTATGATTTTCATTTCAAAAATTGAAAGCGATGGGATATACCAAAGTAAAAGTGTCTCGGCAATCCGTTGATCATGGGGAAAAGTTGTATGTAATTCACCCGCATTATAAGAGCGGATTTATTTGTCCGAGATTTGATTGATGATTTGAGAAATATTAACTGTTGGATACATTGAAATGAATTGCATTTTTATTTTCCTGTATTTATGGATCCATACAAGTATGTGGTAATGTTTCCATTTCTATGGACCAACCAAGTGAATCGACGTCAACCCGCCACAAACAAGCACTAATGACGAAATGAAAACTATGTAAATACAAATCAAGAATGGAAATGGAATACATAGGGCTATACGGACTCGAACCGTAGACCTTCTCGGTAAAACAGATCGAACTAATTAAAATATCTAAATGATTCAAACTGTTTCAAAGACCCAACATGCATCTTGTTGCATTGGGCTCTTTCATTAACTGATGACAAGATCAGCTAGTCCACCATATTTTTTCTTTCTTATCTTCACAGGAAAAGTAAGAAGATAGTGAGATGGTTCCATGTGCTCTGATTCATTATTTGAATTCTGATACAAGAGCAATACCAAAGTTTTTCAAAAAAGGGTTACCTTGACGTAGGTCTGCCTCTGGCCTAGAT